GGAATAGGGGGCTCCTTCCCTTAGAACCGTACTTGAGAGTTTCCTAACTCATACGGCTCAACAGTAAATTCTTTTGATATCAGTTTTACCTACCGAACGGAAAGAGATTTATCATAGATCTATCTCGCTTTTCAGTTTCGGGTTAATCAAAAGAGGTTAATAACATGAGTTTCAAACTTGAATTTATATTTCTAATTCATTTTTGTTTTATCTTTTATCCCACCTTCAGACGACTAAAGGATGCGCATTTCCTCTTTTCGTTAACATTTTCTGCAAGGTAACTATCTCGATTTCATATCAAAATTTATATAGAATCCTTGAAAAGGGCTTTCTTATGCAGGAAAAAGCCTTACTATCTTTGGGATCTGATCCTACACCGCTGCTCAATACCTTAGTGGATCGCCTCTATTACATAAGCAGATTACTAGCTTTTTTCTATCTTCTATTATGTATGGCATAAATAAGCAGTTCTTAATGTATTGGCCCAAACCCGGTTAATTGATCTTTACGGTGCTTCTTCTCTATCAATTCGATTTTTTTATCCATAGAAAAAAGTATCTAGGCATATCTTATTTCTTCCTATTTTCGACGCATATGAAGTTTAGTTCCTTGCTACAGCTCATAAAAATCGTTGTTTTTGACGAGGCATATGTAGAGAGCCTTTTTTTTTCTTTTTTTTTCATATTGACTAGAAGATTTTTTTTGTCTTTCTTTCCTTTTATCTTTCTATAGTGGAGATAGTCGCACGTAATGACAGATCACAGCCATATTATTAAACGCTTGTGGTAAGAATGGGTTTCGTTCTAGTGCCCTAAAATAATATTCTAAAGCTTTCGTATGATCCCCATTACTTGTGTGAATAAGGCCTATGTTATAGAGTATATAACTTCGATCGTAGGGATCAATTTCTAGTCGCATAGCTTCATAATAATTCTGTAAAGCTTCTGCATAATTTCCTTCGGATTGGGCTGACATCCGTTACGGTCGTTCTTCGATTAAAAGATAAACGAATCTCCGTTCCAGAACCGTACGTGAGATTTTCATCTCATACGGCTCCTCCCTTATATGTCTAATGAGAATTTTTCAATCGTTTTTGATTCCATGTATCTATTATTCTCATTGTGAATTGAGCGGGGCTAGTGTTTTTGCACGAAATTTCTAACCAACCTTCCTGCGTGAGAGCTTTTGTTAACATCAAACGTGTTGGTACTAGATAGAAATGGTAACTCCAACAATTCCTTTGTCCTCAACGCCCCCTAATTTCCAGGAATTAGTCACTTCAACAGTCTTTGATGGTTATATGGGTATCCGGGGTACGAACGAGATGGATGTTTGTTGTCCCAACCATTTTTTTAAGTCCCAACCCAGATACGGAAGGGGAGTAAGTAATTTTTAACAAAGCTTTAGTCTTGTTGATTTCTATGTGTAGTGCTTTTCCCCTATGCTGCCTATTAGAACCAGTAGAGTAGGATTGACCTGGAATACAGAACCAATAGGTGTAACCTTTCGTTCAATACTAAAACGAATAATGGAAGCATATGAGGCTGCATTAATCGAGGATACACGACAGAAGGAATTGTTCTATTGATAAACTTCACCTTCACGAAGCGTAGATTTTTTTCAACAATCTATCAAAATAAAAATTTTTTTCTTACTTAATAAAAAAAAAATCAAATCACACCATCTCTGTAATAAGTAAATGCCTCCTTTTCGCCCGAAGTTGTTGGAATTATTCGTAATAAAATATTGGCCACAACTGAAAAGGTCTTATCAATAAAATTTCCATTTATCCGCGATCTAGGCATAGGTACCAATCCGTTCGAAAATTCTTTTCATTCTCCCTAGGGGGAAAATGATCCTACAAAGAAAGGAATTGTACAATACGAAATTGCATAAAAAAGATTCAGTAAAAAAAAAGAATCAACAAAGAAAATGTAAAGCTACGAAGCCTCTACTACTACTCATATTCAAAGATTCAAATTGCTCCTTTTTGCGGTAATCAAAAAGAAATATTTGGAGACGATTCGAATTTATCTTGTAATATACCAATGGCCCAACGAGTCCTATTTCATAGAAGTTCAAGAATCAAGTTTTACTATAGATTCACTTTTGTTGGATTATGCCCCAACGAGGGAGGGAAATAGGCGAAGAATTATTCTATAATGTAAATAGAAGAATAACCGTCTATTTTTTTTGTTATGTGCATAGTGAGTAAACACTATACAACCAAATAGCCCCACCCCAGGATGAGTCATAAATTTATAAAAGATCTGTGAAATAGTCGCCTTTTTTGGTGAAAACTTTTAAATAAATGAATTTTCTAATTTTTATGGAATTGTTGTTTAAATGGAATCATAATGAAAAGGTATCTCCATTAATCATAATCTAAAATAAACCCATCAATCCGTTGATTCCTCCAAGGGCGGAAACCGCATCTTCGCAAAAAAGATATCTTTTCCATTTTCCCAAGAAAAAACTATTTTATTTGACTCCCCGAGCCTTGAAAAGATCTTTATTAAAAATGGGATATTTTTTTAGTTAGAATTGGTTGGTTGTGCCCTTACCTAGCCAACCCAAACAAAAATATGAATAACTCGCTATTCATTCGGTTTCTGGGTCATAATTGTTGTGTAGGAGAGGTGGCCGAGTGGTTTAAGGCGTAGCATTGGAACTGCTATGTAGACTTTTGTTTATCGAGGGTTCGAATCCCTCTCTTTCCGTACCTACACCCAACTCACCAACATCGCCGACCACAAAAAATTAACCAAGAGGTAGATCCTTCTTTCTATCTTTATATATTCTAGACTGGATATATATAGATTTTCGAGTTCTAATTAAATTGCTGCGATATGTAAAATAATGGAATAAGGTCGACAAGAAATCGAAACTCTCTCTGTCGATCTATAATACATGAATGGGAAAAATACGAATCAAAACCCTTACTTTAATCTTCAATCAATTTCGTTTGGAGAAAGGAGGCTCATTTTTCCGAAACCTTTTCTAATTTCTTTAAGGTAGGCTTAAGTCTGACGGGAATAATACTCTACGACTAGCAATTCATTTATTTTCAAACCGACCCATTTATTATCTATTATTTGATTAACTACTCCTTTATATGGGAATGGATGAAGAGTCAAATGTTGTGGCAATTCCTCGCTGTGGGATGAATCAAGATAATTTTGAACAAGAGCTTTGGATTTTTGCTTATCCCTCGCCATAACAATGTCGGTGGGTTTGCAACGATAACTTGGTATATCTACTATACGGCCATTAACTAAAATATGTCTATGATTAACTAATTGGCGGGCTCCAGGAATAGTCGGAGCCATACCCAATCGAAAAAGGATGTTGTCCAAACGCATTTCAAGTAATTGGAGTAAAACTTGACCTGTTGACCCTTTGGCTTTTCTCGCGATACGAAAGTATTTCAGTAATTGTCGTTCTGTAATACCATAATGAAACCTTAATTTTTGTTTTTCTTCTAGACGAATACGATATTGAGATCTTTTCCCGGAACGTGCGGGGTTTCTAAGATCTCTAGGCTTTTTATTAGTCAGTCCTGGTAAAACCCCCAGACGTCGTATTTTTTTGAAACGAGGCCCTCGGTAACGCGACATAAAAACTCCTTGTTGTTATTGATATTTCATTTTTTTTATTAAAACTAAACTAAATGATAAATGAAGCGAAATCCCCTGAAGTATTATATTAATTTGGTTGGACTAGAACGACTAATGTCACTAGACGGAATAGTGAAATGAAAGATGTACGTATCCGAAGTTCCTCCTTGTTTTTGTATAAAAATGCATTATTCATTATTATTTATTTTATTTGATTTTTAATTTCATTTATTAATTTAATTTTTGTATATATTTATTCTTAGTTTAGTTACTATTTTTTTTTAGTTTTGTTGTATATTTATTGATATTCCCTAGAATCAAAATAAATAATATACAAATCAACATAAAAAAAAATAGAAAATACAAATATTAAAAAAGATCCGTTGAGTTGTTCTGCCGAGATTTCACTTTTTCAGTAGAAATCGTCGACCTTTTGAAAAAAGAAAGGTATCTTTATTCTGTAATTTCAAAGAAACATTATCAATCGTATAAAAAATAGAACAAATAGGGAAAAGCCGGCTATCGGAGTCGAACCGATGACCATCGCATTACAAATGCGATGCTCTAACCTCTGAGCTAAGCGGGCTCACATAAGATAAATTTTACATGCATAATAATTCAAAAAACTATATCTTAGCTATTAACTATTCATAAATCATAAAAAATATAGAATATAAATTTATTTCAAACCTATATTGCAGTAAATATAGATAAAGGTGCAATTCAGATCGGAATAAGGCATTCCTGTACTTTGACTAAGAAAAAAAAAGAATAGATCCTTTGAGTATTCCAACTTTCATGCTAAAATACAAAAAGGGTTCATATATATAGTGATAGATATCCGTCTATATTGAATTGAAGATAAAAAAGCGATAGAATTCTTTCTGATTGGCCCATATCAGATATGAGCTCCCACTAGAAATTAAAGAAAATAATAAAAAAAGATGAAATGCCTTTTGGTATATGAATTTCTATATCGATATAGAATTCAACGGTTCTGTTATAAATAAAAAGATTAAAAAAGGGAAAGTACATCACACTTAGATCTTAAGCATACAAAGACAAAGGGGATATGGCGAAATCGGTAGACGCTACGGACTTAATTGGTTTGAGCCTTAGTATGGAAACTTACTAAGTGATAACTTTCAAACTCAGAGAAACCCTGGAATGAAAAAAATGGGCAATCCTGAGCCAACTCCTGCTTTCCAAAAGGAAAGAATTAAAAAGGATAGGTGCAGAGACTCAATGGAAGCTGTTCTAACAAATGGAGTTGACTGTTTTGCGTTGTGATATGTTATAAGAATTCTTCAATCTAAACTCCAAAAAGGATGAAGAAGAAACCTATAGGCATACGTACTTCCATACCTTAATACTATGATATAA